AAAGCATTTTTCCTATAAATATACTGGAAAAAAAGATTAGATTGTGTAATAATAAAACGAAAAAAGAATACTTACCTAAAATATATGATCCTTTATTGAGTGGTTCCCTTCGTGGAAGAATCAAATTTTTTTCACCCTCATTTTCACCCTCAATCATAAATGAAATTTCAAAAAAAAAGTGTATAGAGATGGGTTGGATAAATAGAATTCATCTTCTATTTCTTATTAGTAATTATCAAGAATTTGAACCAAAAATGGGTACATTTAATATAAAATTGTTTTCAACAGAAATTGGTTATTTCTTGAACTTAATTAATGAATTTTCTGGAAAATCAACATTAAGTTTTAATTTTCATGGATTTTCTTTATTGTCAGATCACAAAGAAAAAAAAATGTATTCAGAAGATCGAATAAAAATTTTTAAATTTTTATTCGATGCAATTATAGCTATAGCAAATTCGCACAATAAAAGAAGTAGAAAAAAATCCATTGGAATAAAAGAAATAAGTAAAAAAGTTCCTCGATGGTCATACCAATTAATTGGCGATTTGGAACAACAGGAGAGAGACAGTGAAACAAACATAGTAGTAAATCCGGAAATTCGTTCACGAAAAAGCAAACGTGTAGTGATTTTTACTGATAATAAAAAAACGATTAATACTTATAATAATAGCAAAGATTCAACTAATTCTGATCAAACAGACGAAATAACCTTGATACGTTATTCACAACAGGCCGACTTTCGCCGAGACATAATAAAAGGCTCCATGCGAGCGCAAAGACGCAAAACCGCTATTTGGGAACTGTTTCAAGCAAATGTCCGTTCTCTCCTTTTTTTGGACAGAATAGACAAATACCGTTTTTTTGATTTGGATATTTCCGAGTTGATGAAAATACTGTTTATAAACTGGATGTGTAAAAAACCGGAATTCATGATTTCGGATTCTACTGATACAGAAGAAAAATCAAATGAAAGTGAGAAAAACGAAGAAGACAAACGAGAACAAGACAAAAGAAAAGAGAAAACCCGGATAGATCTAGCGGAAGCCTGGGATAGTATTCTATTTGCTCAAGTAATAAGAGGTTGTGTTTTACTAACCCAATCAATTATTAGAAAATATATTCTATTGCCTTCAGTAATAATAGTTAAAAACATCATACGTATGCTATTATTTCAATTTCCCGAATGGTCTGAGGATTTAACGGATTGGAATCGAGAAATCCATGTTAAATGCACTTATAATGGAGTTCAATTATCCGAAACAGAATTTCCAAAAAACTGGTTAACAGATGGTATTCAAATAAAAATTCTATTTCCTTTTCGTCTAAAACCTTGGCACAGACCTAAGTTAACCTTCCCCCATAAAGATCGACTGCAAAAGAAAGGCCAAAAAAAGAATTTTTGTTTTTTAACAATTTGGGGAATGGAAACTGAACTTCTTTTTGGGTTTCCCCGAAAAAAACTTTCAATTTTTGAACCCATCTTTAAAAAACTCGGAAAAAAAATTACAAAAGTTCAAAAGAATTTTTTTCTAGTTATAAAAATTTCAAAAGAAAGATCAAAAGAACGAATAAAATTTTTTCTAAATTTGTCCAAAGAAAGAAAGAATTGGGTCATCAAAAAATTATTATTTCTAAAAGAAATAATAAACAAACTTTCAAAATCAAACAAAAATTCAATTCTATTATTTCTATTTCGATTTAGTGAAGTATATGAATTAAATGAAACTAAAAACGCTTTGATAATCAATAATCAGACAAGTCATAAAAATCAAATTTCTCCCCCAATTTGCCCTATGGATTGGACAAATTATTTACTGACAGAAAAAAAAATGAAAGATCTGACTGCTAGAACAAGTACAATTATAAATGAAATGGAAAAAATTAGGAAAGAAAAGAAAAATAGATTTATAACCTCAGAAATCAATATCAGCCCTAGCAAAATAACTTATAATACTAAAAAAGTAAAACCATCAAAAAAGATTTCGCAGATATTAAAAAGAAGAAATACTCGATTCTTGCGTAAATTCAATTTTTTTATAAAAATCTTGATTGAAAAGATATACATAGACATCGTTCTAGGAATCATTAATATTCCGAAGATCCATCATGTACAGCTTTTTCTTGAATCAACAAGAAAAAGTATTAATAAATATATTTACAATAATAAAGAAAATTACAAAAGGATCGATAAAACAAATCAAAATACAAATCGTTTGATTTCGATTATAAAAAAATTACTTAATATTTGTGTTACTAATAAGAATTCACGAATTTTTTGTGATGTATCTTCCTTGTCACAAACATCTGTATTTTATAAATTATCACAAATCCAAGTTATTAATTTATATAAGTTAAGATCTGCTCTTCAATATCACAGAGCAGATCTTTTTGTTAAAAATGAAATAAAAAAATATTTTGGAGCCCAAGGACTATTTCATTCCGACTTAAAAGATAACAACTTTAGAAATTCTGTAATGAATCAATGGAAAAGCTGGTTCAAGAATTATTATCAATATAAATGCAATTTATCTCAGATTAACTGGTCTAGATTAATACCACAAAAATGGCGAAATAGAATTAATCAACGGTGTATGGTTCAAAATAAAGATTTAAACAAATGGAATTTATATGAAAAAGACCAACTAATTCATTACGAAAAAGAAAATGATTTACAAGGGAATTCATTACCAAGCCAAAAAAAGAATTTGAAAAAAAATTATCGATATAATCTTTTATTATATAAATCTATTAATTATGAAAATAAGAAAGACTCATATATTTATACATCACCATTCCAAATAAATAATAAACATGAGATTTCTTATAATTATAACACACCCAAAAGCAAGTTTTTGGATATGTTCGGAGATATACCTATTAATAATTATCTAGCAGAAGAGGATATTATCAATATGGAGAAACCCCCGGATAGAAAAAATTTTGATTGGAAAATTATCAAGTTTTGTATTAGAAAAAAAGTGGATATTGAGTCCTGGATCGATACCGGAACCAAACAAAAAAACAATATTAAGACTGGAACTCATAAGTATCAGATAATTGATAAAATTGATAACAAAGATATTTTTTCTCTTATGATTCAACAAGATCACGAAGTTAATTCAGCCAATAAAAAAAAAAACCTTTTTGATTGGATGGAAATGAATGAAGCAATACTAAATCAACCCATATCAAATTTGGAACTTTGGTTCTTTCCAAAATTTGTGATATTTTGCAACACATATGAGATACAACCGTGGGTAATACCAATCAAATTACTTCTTGTAAATTTTAATGACAATGAAAAAATAAATGAAAATAAAAAAATCAATAGAAAGAAAAATGGTGATTTTTTTATATCTATATTCTCGAATAAAAAAAAATCTATTGAATTAGATAATCGAAACTACGAAGAAAAAGAATTAGAGGACCCAATGGATCTTGAATCAGTTCTGTCAAATCAAGAAAAAGATATTGAAGAAGATTATGCGGAATCAAACCTGAAAAAACGTAGAAAGCAAAAACAATACAAAAGTAATACGGAAATAGAACTTTATTTTTTCCTAAAAAAACATTTAGGTTTTCAATTAAGATGGGATGCTTTCTTAGATCAAAAAATAATTAATAATATCAAACTATTTTGTCTCCTACTTAGACTAACGAATCCACGAGAAATTATTATATCTTCTGTTCAAAGAGGTGAAATGAGTCTGGATATTCTGATGATTCAAAAAGATTTCACTCTTACAGAATTGATGAAAAAGGGAATATTGATTATTGAACCAATGGGTCTATCGGTAAAAATAAAAAATAACGGACACTTTATTATATATCAAACCGTAACTATTTTATTGATTCATAAGAGCAAACAACAAATTAATCAAAGATACAGACAAAAAATATATAAAAATCAGTTTACCGAATTCATTGAAAGATATCAAAGTATAACTGGCAATAAAGAAAAAAATGATTATGATTTACTTGTTCCTGAAAATTTTTTATCCCCTAAACGTCGTAGAGAATTGAGAATTCAATTTTCTTTCAATTCACAAAATAGAAATGATATTCATAGAAATACAAAAATTTTCAACAGTAATAACATAAAAAACTGCAAGCCCATTTTGTATAAAAGCAAATATTTTGATAAAGATAAAAATAAACTACTTAAATTAAAACCTTTTCTTTGGCCCATTTATCGATTAGAAGATTTAGCTTGTATGAATCGATATTGGTTTGGTACCAATAACGCTAGTCGGTTCAGTATGTTAAGGATACATATATATCCACAATTGAAAATTCGTTGAAAATGTGGTAAGGGCATATATTATCCCATAGCATGACCGATCTAGTATATAAATCGAGTATATAAAAAAGGGGGATGAGTACATATATTGTTTTACATTCATATCTTATTTTGATACATGTAATTCAATCATACATTAATTAGATCTATAAATCAATCAATGAATTTACCTTTCTTTTTTTTTTTTAGATATCAATTTTTCTCTTTTGTAAACCAAGAAATATATGATCCTTTTGTATCTCTAGCCGAATAAAAAATTGGATTGATTAATGATAAATTTTATTTGACAACATTAGGAATTCCTAACGAAGTAACGATTAGTCTGTATACAAAATTAAAATGAACTGACATTCTTCATTGTTTATTAGTTATCTTCATTGTTTATTAGTTATTATAACAATTACATTATTTATTATTATTACTGATCAATAAAATATTCATCAATAATAATTTTATTAAAATATTAAAAAAAAAAGAAGGGATTTCTTTTTATGATAAAAACTTCATTCATCTCAGTTATTTCACAAGAGGAAAACAGGGGATCCGCCGAATTTCAAATAGTCAATTTTACTAATAAGATACGAAAGCTTACTTTACATTTGGAATTTCATAGAAAAGACTATTTATCTCAAAGAGGTTTACGAAAAATACTAGGAAAACGTCAACGGATGCTTTCTTATTTGGCAAAGAAAAATAGAGTACGTTATAAAGAAGTAATTACCCAGCTAGATATTCGGGAGTCAACAATTCGTTAATTTGAAGAGTCTTTTTTTTTTTATTATTTGATTTCTTAGATCTTGAATTTTGATTAATTTCTTTTCGTTTTCAGTAATTCATGGAAGAATGAATCGAGGAAACCCCTATGAATGTACCAGTTATAAGAAAAGACCTTATGATAGTCAATATGGGTCCCCACCACCCCTCAATGCATGGCGTTCTTCGACTCATCGTTACTCTAGATGGTGAAGACGTTATTGACTGTGAACCAATATTAGGTTATTTACACAGAGGAATGGAAAAAATTGCGGAAAACCGAACAATTATACAATATTTGCCTTATGTAACACGTTGGGATTATTTAGCTACTATGTTCACAGAAGCAATAACAGTAAATGGGCCAGAACAGTTGGGAAATATTCAAGTACCTAAAAGAGCCAGTTATATCAGAGTAATTATGTTGGAGTTGAGCCGTATAGCTTCTCATCTGTTATGGCTTGGTCCTTTTATGGCGGATATTGGTGCACAAACCCCTTTCTTCTATATTTTTAGAGAAAGAGAGTTAATATATGATTTATTCGAAACTGCCACGGGTATGAGAATGATGCATAATTTTTTTCGTATCGGAGGAGTAGCAGCTGATTTACCTCATGGCTGGATCGATAAATGTTTGGATTTCTGCAATTATTTTTTAACAGGAATTGCTGAATATCAAAAACTTATTACGCGAAATCCTATTTTTTTAGAACGAGTTGAAAGAATAGGTATTATTGGTACAGAGGAAGCAATAAATTGGGGTTTATCAGGACCAATGCTACGATCTTCGGGGGTACAGTGGGATCTTCGTAAAGTTGATCATTATGAATGTTACGACGAATTTGATTGGGAAGTCCAGTGGCAAAAAGAAGGTGATTCATTAGCTCGTTATTTAGTCCGAATTGGTGAAATGACAGAATCCATAAAAATTATTCAACAGGCTCTGGAAAGAATTCCGGGAGGGCCCTATGAGAATTTAGAAACCCGACATTTTACTAGAGAAAGAGATGGAGACTGGACTGATTTTGAATATCGTTTCATTAGTAAAAAAACTTCTCCTACTTTTGAATTGCCTAAACAAGAACTTTATGTCAGAGTCGAAGCCCCAAAGGGAGAATTGGGAATTTTTCTGATAGGGGATCAGAGTGGGTTTCCTTGGCGATGGAAAATCCGCCCCCCAGGTTTTATCAATTTGCAAATTCTTTCTCAATTAGTTAAAAGAATGAAATTGGCTGATATTATGACAATACTAGGTAGCATAGATATCATTATGGGGGAAGTTGATCGTTGAAATGATACTTAATCTTGATACAACCGAAGCAATTGATATAAGAAAAATACAAGTTATCAATTCTTTTTCTGGATTGGAATCCTTAAACTTAAACGAAGTTTATGGAATTATATGGATGCTTGTCTCTATTTTCACTCTTATATTGGGAGTTGTGATAGGTATACTAGTAATTGTATGGTTAGAAAGAGAAATATCTGCAGGGATACAACAACGTATTGGACCTGAATATGCCGGCCCTTTAGGAGTTCTTCAAGCTCTAGCGGATGGGACAAAATTACTTTTCAAAGAAAATCTTTTTCCATCTCGGGGCGATATTCTTTTTTTCAGTATCGGACCGTCCATAGCAGTCATATCAACTCTATTAAGTTATTCGGTAATTCCTTTTGACTATCGCCTTGTTTTAGCTGATCTAAATATCGGAATTTTTTTATGGATTGCCATTTCAAGTATTGCTCCTATTGGACTTCTTATGTCAGGATATGGATCAAATAATAAATATTCCTTTTTAGGTGGTCTACGAGCTGTTGCTCAATCGATTAGTTATGAAATACCATTAACTCTCTGTGTATTATCCATATCTCTACGTGCGATTCGTTAAAACATAAGTTTTTCCCTATTCTTTTTGTTTTTCTTTTTCTATTTTTCTTTTTCGAAAGAAAAAATAAAATGAAATAAATTGAATAGGATATCTTCATTTTTTTATTTATCATTTAGGTTGATGAAGTAAATTGGATAGTTATATGAGTGAAAGAAAACAGCTTCTAAATTTTGCAGTAAAAAAAATTGAGACTCATTTCTTATGTACAAAAGTAAAACAAAAAGAGACATAAGAATACGAGAACGAGACCGGTTACCCCAAGATTGATTGATTAATCGTCCGAGCTTGAAGCGGGTTCAAAAGATCAACCTTATTGAGTTTTTACTATCATTTATATGTATTCCCATTATCATAAGGTTACTATAATGGGCAGTTGAGAAAGAATAGAATGGGTGGATGGTTAGGAACACCAAGATACACAAAGGATTAGTAACAGAGATTCTTGAAATTATTCAAAAGGATATTTCTGCATAATAATAATATAAAAAGAATAATAATTGGAGTTTGAAATTGGTAGAAATGATCAGACAGTACTCTCCATGATTCCGATCCAAAGTATGCTTCCAGCCCCCTATTAAAACAAAAAAATAATTATCAGGAACGAAGGAACCCTTTACTTTTTTTTTCTTTTTTTCTATATCCATATTCATAGAGAGCGAGTTCATATCAGAATTCATGAACCAAAGTACTGCCTAATTCTTTTTAATAATCGAAAACGATAGATTAAAATATTTATTGGTATGGCTACAAGGAGTATTTTATTGAAGGATTTAAGTTATTACTCAAAAAAGAAAAATTGAAATTATTAATTAAAGGATGAGATTAATTCAGAAGTTCTTTTTTTAGAATATTATAACAGACAGAATTCCATTGGTTGAATTTGGGAACGTCCGATAAACTTTGATCTTATCTATGATACAAATATATCAAGATAAATAATAAAATCCGGTCCTTAGATTTTTTATGACCTGCGAGGAGCCGTATGAGGTAAAAATCTCATGTACAGTTCTGTAATAGCGATGGCAGCAGTGATGTTATTACCGACTATGATTGTCTAATAGTTCAAGTACAGTTGATATAGTTGAGGCACAATCCAAATATGGGGTTTGGGGGTGGAATTTGTGGCGTCAACCTATAGGGTTTATTATTTTTTTCATTTCTTCCCTAGCAGAATGTGAGAGATTGCCTTTTGATTTACCAGAAGCAGAAGAAGAATTAGTAGCGGGTTATCAAACCGAATATTCAGGTATCAAATTTGGGTTATTTTATGTTGCTTCCTATTTAAACTTATTAGTTTCTTCATTATTTGTAACAGTTCTTTACTTGGGCGGTTGGAATTTATCTATTCCGTACATATTCGTTCCTGAGCTATTTGAAATAAATAAAGTAAGTGGAATCTTTGAAGCAATAATTGGTATCTTTATTACATTGGTTAAAACTTATTTATTCTTGTTCATTCCTATTACAACAAGATGGACTTTACCTAGACTAAGAATGGACCAACTGTTAAATCTCGGATGGAAATTTCTTTTACCTATTTCTCTCGGTAATTTATTATTAACAACCTCTTCCCAACTCTTTTCACTATAAATTTTACTATAAATAAATAAAAAAAAAAAAGAATACTTTTCTATATCTATAACTTGTCTCAAACAAGAGAAAGAAACAAACATAAAATTCTTCATAACTATTTACGATATGCTCCCTATGGTAACTGGTTTCATGAATTATGGTCAACAAACTATACGGGCTGCAAGGTACATTGGTCAAAGTTTCATGATCACCTTATCCCACGCAAATCGTTTACCTGTAACGATTCAATATCCTTATGAAAAATTAATCGCATCCGAGCGTTTCCGCGGCCGAATCCATTTTGAATTTGATAAATGCATTGCTTGTGAGGTATGTGTTCGTGTATGTCCTATAGATCTACCTGTTGTTGATTGGAAATTGGAAACCGATATTCGAAAGAAACAACTGCTTAATTATAGTATTGATTTCGGAATCTGTATATTTTGTGGAAACTGTGTTGAGTATTGTCCAACAAATTGTTTATCAATGACTGAAGAATATGAACTTTCTACTTATGATCGGCACGAATTAAGTTATAATCAAATTACTTTAGGTCGTTTACCAATGGCAGTAATTGACGATTATACAATTCGAACAATTTTGAATTCGCCTCAAAAATAATGAGTAAACCTCCCGCGACTTCAAAATTGTTCTTTAATCAATTGTGAATTACTAAAAGTACTAAACTAGAATTCCGTTTTGATCTAATCTAAAGGGAGAGAACTGGAATGGCGTTTTTCTTTCATTTTATTCAGTCAATAATTACAAATACCAACTATTGATTTAACTGCTTGATGAGAATCGCATCACAGCTTAATTTGGATTGAAAATCTATTAATATTAATATATCCCTAATTCTATTCATAATTATTTCGAAATTTGAATTTATAGTGTCGAATTATCCTTTTCCCGAAAGAAGAAAATTAGTCCAATAGTTTTACTTTTCCCTACAGTAATTTACATCCCTTAGGGTTTAATCTAATTAGAAATCAAATATAATTAAGTTTTTCCCGGTCGGACCAATAAGGTCATGAAAAAACAATTCGATTTTTTATCTTTTATTTTCCCGTACAATGGATTTACCTGGACCAATACATGATTTTATTTTAATCTTTTTAGGATTAGGTCTTATATTAGGGGGTCTGGGAGTAGTATTATTTACCAACCCAATTTTTTCTGCCTTTTCGTTGGGATTCGTTTTTGTTTGTATATCCTTATTCTATATTTTATCAAACTCTTATTTTGTAGCTGCTACGCAGCTCCTTATTTATGTAGGAGCTATAAATGTTTTAATTATATTCGCTGTGATGTTCATGAATGGTTCAGAATATTACAAGGATTTTAATATTGGCACTGTTTGGGATGGGGTTACTTCCTTAGTTTGTACAAGTATTTTTGTTTCATTAATTACTATTATTCCAGATACATCGTGGTACCGGATTATTTGGACTACCAGAGCCAATCAGATTCTAGAGCAAGATTTGATAAGTAATGCTCAACAAATTGGAATTGGAATTCATTTATCAACCGATTTTTTTCTTCCATTTGAATTCATTTCAATAATTCTTTTAGTTGCTTTGATAGGTGCGATTGCTGTGGCTCGTCAATAAAAAATCCGTCGACTTAGCAATCGCAATTCAAATTAAACTTTTAAAAGGTTTTTCATGGATAAATTCTTTTATTTGATTTATTATCAATATATTTATTTATTTTTTACTTGTGACATTCTTATTCTAGTCAATCTAACCTGGTGATGTTGAATTGTTGTTCATATTGAAATAAAGCGAAATTGATATGATAAGGAGTTGTTCAATGATGCTCGAACATGTACTTGTTTTGAGTGCCTATTTATTTTCTATTGGTATTTATGGATTGATCACGAGTCGAAATATGGTTAGAGCCCTTATGTGTCTTGAACTTATACTGAATGCAGTTAATATAAATTTCATAACATTTTCTGATTTTTTTGATAATCGTCAATTAAAAGGAAATATTTTCTCAATTTTTGTTATAGCCATTGCAGCCGCGGAAGCAGCTATTGGGTTGGCTATTGTTTCGTCAATTTATCGTAACAGAAAATCAATCCGTATCAATCAATCGAATTTATTGAATAAATAGTATTAATTATATAAAATAGAATATTTATATTTATCAAGTCGAATTGATGAATATGATAATAACATACTGATTATGTTTGGTAAAACGTATAAAATTAAAGTACCTTGGCTCTATTTCCATCTTATGAATGGCTCTATTTCCATCTTATTAATCGATTCTAAATTGAATAGAAAAATTTTGGTAAATCATTGATTCATCTGGTGTTTAAATATATGATTCATTTCGAAAATTACTAGATTGAAAATTTATGGTGTTCAAAAAAAATTTATAGATCCAATGTCACATTCAGTAAAAATTTATGATACGTGTATAGGGTGTACTCAATGTGTACGAGCCTGCCCCACAGATGTATTAGAAATGATACCTTGGGACGGATGTAAAGCTAAGCAAATCGCTTCTGCTCCAAGAACGGAGGACTGTGTCGGTTGTAAGAGATGTGAATCCGCCTGTCCAACGGATTTTTTGAGTATTAGAGTTTATTTATGGCATGAAACAACTCGAAGCATGGGTCTAGCTTATTGATACTTTCTACAAAAACCCACTTGAATACATTTGATTTTTTGCTTATCGACAAAAACCCGTACTCAAAATATATATTTATTTGAGTACGGGTTTTTCTGACCCAAGTCTATCTTGTCTTTACCACGAATTCTTTTCCTTGGTTAACAATATTTGTAGGTTTACCGATATCCGCGGGTTCTTTAATGTTCTTTTTCCCACATAAAGGAAATAAGGTAATTAGGCAGTATACTATATACATTTCTATATTGGAACTTCTTTTAATGACCTATACATTTTCTTATTATTTCCAATTGGAGGATCCCTTAATCCAATTGACAGAGGATTATAAATGGATCAATTTTTTTGATTTTTACTGGAGATTAGGAATAGATGGACTTTCTCTAGGACCTATTTTACTGACAGGATTTATCACCACTTTAGCTACTTTAGCGGCTTGGCCAGTTACTCGTAATTCCAGATTATTCTATTTTTTGATGTTAGCAATGTATAGTGGTCAAATAGGATTATTTTCTTCTCAAGATCTTTTACTTTTTTTTATCATGTGGGAGTTAGAATTAATTCCCGTTTATCTAGTTCTATCTATGTGGGGGGGCAAGAAACGCCTGTATTCGGCTACAAAATTTATTTTGTATACTGCAGGAAGCTCTGTTTTTTTATTAATAGGAGCTTTAGGTATTGCTTTATATGGTTCCAATGAACCAACATTTAATTTGGAAACATTAGCTAATCAATCATATCCTGTAGCTTTGGAAATAGTATTATATATTGGATTTCTTATTACTTTTGCTGTTAAATTGCCGATTATGCCCTTACATACATGGTTGCCAGATACGCATGGGGAAGCCCATTACAGTACTTGTATGCTTTTAGCCGGAATCTTATTAAAAATGGGAGCGTATGGGTTGATTCGAATCAATATGGAATTATTGCCCCACGCTCATTCTATATTTTCTCCATGGTTGATAATAATAGGCGCAATGCAAATAATCTATGCAGCTTCAACATCTTCTGGTCAACGAAATTTAAAAAAAAGAATAGCTTACTCTTCGGTATCTCATATGGGTTTTATAATTATAGGAATTTATGCTATAAGCGATATGGGACTCAATGGAGCCATTTTACAAATAATATCACATGGATTTATTGGCGCTGCACTTTTTTTCTTGACAGGAACGAGTTTTGATCGAATACGTCTTGCTTATCTTGACGAAATGGGGGGAATGGCTACCCCAATGCCAAAAATATTTATGATGTTCAATATCTTATCATTAGCCTCCCTTGCATTGCCAGGTATGAGCGGTTTTTTTGCGGAATTGATAGTTTTTTTTGGAATAATTACCGACCAAAAATATCTTTTAATACCAAAAATACTAATTACTTTTGTAATGGCAGTTGGAATGATATTAACTCCTATTTATTTATTATCTATCTTACGCCAGATGTTCTATGGATACAAGCAGTTTAATACCCCAAACTCTTATTTTTTTGATTCTGGACCGCGCGAGTTATTTGTTTTGATTGCTATCCTTTTTCCTGTAATGGGTATTGGTATTTATCCGGATTTCGTTCTCTCATTATCAGTTGACAAGGTAGAAGCTATTCTATCTAATTTTTTTTATAGGTAATTTTTATAAAATAAAATAAACAATTAAAAACTAATCTTATGTTTTTTTTTTTAATTTAAATTTTTAATTTAAAATTGTTATAAAGTTATAAATAAAAGAAACTTTCTTTTTATTCTCTTAAATTTAAGTAAAAAAAAAAGAAATTGTAAACAGATATGTTTGGCATTTGTGAGAACTTTTTGAATCAAATAATATAGTGATTCAAAAGGTTCTCATTCTCAATAGGTTATCCGAAGGTTCAGTTTCTTATATATATGTGCTATATATGTCTTACGTTATCCTAGATTGTATCCGTCAGATTCTTGCTTCAATTCAATTAACTGTTAATGTGAATGAACCATAACTATGTAACCCTATTCCTAATAAATTAACTCCGAAATAGCATATCCAAATTATAAGAAAGCCGATAGACGCAACAATTGCGGAATTTAAACCGTCAATTTGTTTTTTTGTTCGAGTATGGAAATAAATGGCGAATATAATCCAGGTAATAAATGCCCAAGTTTCTTTTGGATCCCAATTCCAATATGATCCCCATGCTTCATTAGCCCAGACTGCTCCCGAAAGAATACCTATGGTTAAAAAAATGAACCCTATACTAATAATACGATAACCCCAATAGTCTAATTGTTGAATCAATTGAAACCTGTAATAATTCCTAGAAGAAAAAAAAGAAGTATTTCTGAAAACATTACTTCTTTCCGTCATGTATTGGACAGAAAATGAATCATTGATTAAATCATTGCTTTTATCAAAAATTGTTATGACTTTTTGAAATGTAATTACTAGAAGTGCTACTGATAATAATGATCCACATAAAAGAGCAGCATATCCCAATATCATCATACTGACATGCATCATTAACCACTGGGATTGAAGGGCAGGGACTAAGATTTCAGATTGATGCATGTTAGTTAAAAGCCCCGAAGTAACAAAGCCTTGGGTAAATAAAGTACTTGGTAGTGTTATTCTGTTTAAATAATTTTTAGGCCTTTTACAATACGGAATTATATGAATAATCGAGAAACCCCATGAAAGAAAAATTAATGATTCATATAAATTACTTAATGGTAAATGTCGCAAATAAATCCAACGAATAACTAATAATACTGTTATACAGAAAAAAGTAGTTATCATGCCCTTTTCTGACGAATCATCTAGTCTTACGAATTCATCGACTAATAAATTTATCAAATGAATTGTAATTACAATTGAAACGACCGAAAAAGTTATATGAGTTAATATATGGTCTAGAGTCGAAAATATCATAAAAATTTTTAACTTAAAAAAGACTTAACAAAGGGGCCCTCAATTCTATAGAATAGAAATCAAGAATTGAATTCATTATAGTATTTTTTGTATCCTTTTGAAAATGAAAATTAAAAGATGGTATGCCGCCACTCGGACTCGAACCGAGATGCTCTAGCACTGCTTCCTAAGAGCAGCGTGTCTACCGATTTCACCATAGCGGCTTGCTCGAAATCATAATAACTTATTTTTATTCAATCGTCGATCTTGAAAGGTTCAATTAAATTCAATATTTGACTTTATTAGGAAACATAAAGCATCTAAATTAATAAAGAAAAATTCGTTTACGTTTAATTAAAGAGGTATTTGAACGTTCCTATAAGAATTTTTAGGATAACAATCCTTATCCTTATTATTAGTTATTGTGTCAATTTTAGTTAACTTAACAATGGTGTTTTTTTTTAGTTTATACTTTTACAAATAAACTCCCCATAACTATAATAACTATATATATAAACTATAATAACTATATACTATATATAAATATACTATATATATAAATAAATAGGTCTGACTTCAATCCATGGAAAAAGGAAAACAAAAAATATAATTTTTTTATGGTTATGGATTACAAATTTCAGCACTAAATTTAAGAGATTTATAGAAATATTTTATTGTATTAATTTTTGGTGGTGGAATGTATAAAGAATTTCTGGTATGATTTGGTAACCCAATTGGGTATTGATCTGGGCATAGCATATAACCAAAAAGTTTCGAGTTTTCTCTTAAATAAAGAATAGTATTTTCAAATAAAGAATCTTATTTAATTTAATAGATACCTTGATCCCTCCTCCAGGCCAAGCATATGATCTAAAACTGAAATAGATCATTCAAAATTGATCCATATTTTCTATAGATAAATATGCAAGGTACTTTTATTAATTAAATTGGATTAAAATAAAAGTGATGAAGGATTTATTCTATATAGTGAGTTAGAATAATAATTTTTAAGAAAATTACAAAATAAGGTTTAAAATCCATTATTTTGGACTAAAGATCCTAGTTGATCTGCTCTTTTTTATTCAAATAAGTATAAATATAAAGAAGACAAGACTTATCAATATTTATTATTGGAATTGTGTGAAATTGTGACAAGCAAGCTGATGGGGAAAATCAAAATCCCCATCTTGTAACTATTACACTATACTAAAAAGACTAAAAAGAAAAAAAAAAAAGTATTGTTTTTAAAATTAAAAATTTATTAAACAAAAAAAAAATTATTCGACATATGATAATTCTACATATGATAGGATAGAAATGAAATGAGTTCAATTTAATATTGGTTAATTCAAAACATTCAAGAATAGACTTCTGTTTTCTCTTTTCTATTTTATATTAAATTTATTATTTTATATTTATTAAAAATATTTATTAAAAATGAATTCTATTTTAAATTATATTTATTAAAAATTATTTATATATATTTTTAATTTTTATATATATTTTTAATTTATATTTTATATATATATATATTATATATATATATATATATAAAATATATATAAAATTTTTTTCTATTTTTCTATTTATTAATAATTATTTAAATAACCATTTCTTAATTTTATTAATATTTAGTAATATTTAGTAATTTTATCAATAATTTTATTAATTATTATAATTTTTTTTTTTTTTTTAATTATTATATATTTTTAATTATTATATATTATTTAATTACTATATTATATATATTATTATTATATATATATATATATTATATATTATTTATATATATTATTTTAGATTTTTATTATTTTATATTTTAATTTATTTTAATTATATTTATTTATTTAATTTTATTTAATTATATTTATTTATATATATTATTATATATATATATATATATATATATTATTATTTTATATATATATATTATTATTTTAATTATATTAATTATATATTAATTATATTTATGTAAATAAATATTTATATAAATAAATATATTATAAATAATAAATAAATATATTATAAATAAATATATTAATATTATAAATAAATATATTAAATATTAAATAAATATTAAATAATTTTTATTATAATATATAATTTTTATTATAATATAATTATAATATATAATTATAATATATAATATGATAAACTATAATATGATAAACAATAAACTAACCAATAAACTAAACAATAAACAAAAAAAACTAGAACTTTCCTTACGTCAAAGGGAGTCAGATTATTCCACCGTTTGATTTTTTATTTGTCGCACAAAAAAACTTTTTGAATTATTAGTAGAAAGAGATTTTGCTAACGAAAAAGCTTTCAAGGCTGCCCAATATCCCTTTCTTTTCCAAATATTTTTTCGAATACGCTTTTTGGATATAGAAGTACGCTTTTTTGGAACTGCCATTTCATTTCAAGAATGAAGAAATTATTTCTTCTAGTTGGATGTGAAAGACATCTATTTTTCAAAAAAAAAATTGTTCTTTAGTATTTTATTCATTATGTATCGATTTTTTTTTTCCAAAGTCTATTCAGTTTAAAAGTCTATTCTGTTTATAAAAACGTCTGTCTGCTTACATTTTGATTTCTATTTCTTTGTTTTTTTTTTCCTCCTATTCTATTTATACATGTAATAAACTCCATCAAAGAGTTTACGAACTTAAATCCTATTTATCCTAATAAAAAAATTTTAACCTTTTTTTTCGAGTAAGTAGTCAAGCTCCAAGAACAAGTAGACCTAATTGAAATTCCATTTTCAAACTCAAATGAAACTATTAATGAATTTGTTAAAAAAGAAAAATATAGGATTTATAAAGGATATCCTATATAAAAAATAAAAAGAAAAAAGTTTATTAATTTTTTCTTTTTATCCTATGGAAAGGTCAAATGTCAAATCAAATATCATAGTATTTTTTATAAACATAATGAATACAAGACCATAAATCAATCCCAAAATGTACTAATTAATGATTCGGAATAAAACAATTAAAAAAAAATTATCTTTTTTTCTTATTCTTATTTTTCTTATTCTTATCAAAAATCCAATACTAGTTTTGCTATAATTCTTTATCCTTTTTCTATGTATTTTTTCTTTTTCTATGTATTTTTTCTATGTTTCTATGTATTATATATATTATATATATATTATAGATATTATATATATAATATATATATATTATTATATATAGAAATATATAGAAATTATATATAGAAATTATAGAAATTAATATAAATTATATAATATAAATTATATAATATAAATTATATTAATTTTTGCAATCTATAAATTGAAATTTTTATTTTCTTTAGAATCAATATTTTTTCCCTAGTATTTTGGTTATATCATTTGAGCACTTCTGACTTCTTGGTTTGAATATGTGAAGTATTTGAAAAATATTTAGGATAATTAAGAATAGAAAAGTGTATTTAAGTTTTGTATCTTTCTTTTTTATTATTCGTTTTTTTTTTTATTAACTGATTCCTTGAAATTTTTAAAATTGATAAATTAAAAAGAAAAAGCCGATCAATCAGAAACAAGAAACAATTAATTATTAATTAAAACTAATAATATTTTTTTATGGAACATACATATCAATATTCATGGATCATATCTTTTGTTACACTTCCAGTCCCTATAGTAATAGGAGCGGGACTCCTACTTTTTCCGACAGCAACAAAAAAACTTCGTCGTATGTGGGCTTTTCCAAGTGTTTTATTGTTAAATATAGTTATGATTTTTTCGATAGATTTGTCTATTCAACAAATCAATAGCAGTTCTATCTATCAATATGTATGGTCTTGGACCATCAATAATGATTTTTCTTTAGAGTTCGGACACTTGATCGACCCACTTACATCTATTTTGTCAATATTAATTACTACAGTTGGAACTTTGGTTCTTCTTTATAGTGACAATTATATGGCTCATGATCAAAGTTATTTGAGATTTTTTGCTTATATGATTTTTTTCAATACTTCAATGGTGGGATTAGTTACTAGTTCGAATTTGATACAAATTTATATTTTTTGGGAATTGGTTGGAATGTGTTCCTATTTATTAATAGGGTTTTGGTTCACACGACCTATTGCCTCGAATGCTTGTCAAAAGGCATTTGTAACTAATCGTGTAGGGGACTTTGGCTTATTATTAGGAATTTTAGGTCTTTATTGGATAACGGGCAGTTTCGAATTTCGGGATTTGTTCGAAATTATCAATAACTTGATTGATAATAAGGAGGTTAATCTTTTATTTGTTATTTTGTGTGCCTTTCTATTATTTTCTGGCGCAATTGCTAAATCGGCACAATTCCCCCTTCATGTCTGGTTACCAGATGCCATGGAAGGACCTACCCCTATTTCTGCTCTGATACATGCTGCTACTATGGTAGCAGCGGGAATTTTTCTGGTAGCTCGACTTCTTCCTCTTTTTGTAGTCATACCGTACATAATGAATCTAATAACTTTAATAAGTATAATAACAGTACTATTAGGAGCGACTTTAGCTATCGCTCAAAAAGATATTAAGCGAAGTTTAGCCTATTCTACAATGTCTCAATTGGGTTATATAATGTTAGCTCTAGGTATGGGTTCTTATCGAGTCGCCTTATTTCATTTGATTACTCATGCCTATTCGAAAGCATTGTTGTTTTTAGGATCTGGATCCATTATTCATTCAATGGAAGCTATTGTTGGTTATTCTCCAGATAATAGTCAAAATATGGTTCTTATGGGTGGTTTAACAAAACATGTTCCAATTACAAAAACGGCTTTTCTTTTAGGAACCCTTTCCCTTTGTGGTATTCCACCCCTCGCTTGTTTTTGGTCCAAAGATGAAATTCTTAATGATAGTTGGTTGTATTCACCGATTTTCGCAATAATAGCTTGTTTTACAGCCGGATTAACTGCATTTTATATGTTTCGGATCTATTTACTTACTTTTGAAGGACATTTAAATGTTCAGTTTCAAAGTTACAATAGTAAAAAAAATAGTTCATTCTATGCAATATCTCCATGGGGTAAAAAAAGAGAAAAAATGCTTAAAAAAAAAATTCATTTATTATCTTTATTAACAATGAATAGTAATGAAAGGGTTTCTTGGAAAACGACATATCAAATTGATGGTAATGTAAGAAATGTAACACAATCCTTTATTATTATTAATTATTTTGGCGTTAGAAGAATTTTTTCCTATCCCCTTGAATCGGATAATACTATGTTATTTCCTATGTTTTTCTTGGTAATATTTACTTTGTTTATTGGAGCCATCGGAATTCCTTTTACTGCATTTAATCAAGAAGGAATTGATTTGGACATATTATCTAAACTGTTAACTCCGTTTTTAAATCTTCTGCATCAAAATAATACAAATAATTATGGGGATTGGTATGACTTTTCAACAAACGCGACTGTTTCCGTCAGTATAGCATCTTTCGGAATATTTTTAGCATCTTTGTTATATAAGCCCGTTTATTCATCATTAAAAAATTTGAACTTCTTGAATTTCCTTACTAAAAAAGGTCCTAAACGAATTGTTTGGGACAAAATAATAAATGTGATATATGATTGGTCTTATAATCGTGGTTACATAGATGTTTTTTATGCAATATCTTTAACTGAAGGTATACGAAGATTAGCTGAATTAAATTCTTTTTTTGATAGAAGAGGAATTGATGGAATTCCAAATGGAGTCGGTGTCACAAGTCTTTTTATCGGGGAAGGTCTAAAATATGTAGGAGGGGGGCGCATTTCTGCTTACCTTTTATTGTTTTTATTTTATGTGGTAATCTTTTTATTAATTTCTTACTATTTCCAATGATTGGAGAGTTTGTCTGTTTTTTCAGTTGTGACTAGGGAAGTTTTTCTTTGTATCATTTCCAAAAAAGTTGATAAACTGGGTGGATATGTAAAAGATATTCTTTCTTTTCCATCGCTTTGACATGTATAAAAAAAATATTGTGACAT